TTCAGAGCAATGCCTATTGTACCCTCTTCAAATTCTACTAATTCCCCTGCCATTACTTCATCAAGACCATGAATACGAGCAATGCCATCGCCTACTTGAAGTACGGTGCCGGTATTCACAATCGTGACTTCTCGATTATATTGTTCAATACGTTCACGGATAATATTACTAATTTCGTCGGCTCGAATGGTTACCATTAGTGTCTCTTAATTCTTTTTCGGAAACAAAGGGAGAAAAAAAAAAAAAAAAAATAATGCCTACAGTAAAAGGGCTAATCAGTTATTTCTTTCATGGCCCCGAACATGCCAATATTAGCACTGATGGTGCGTAAATGTAACTCGCTGTTCGAACAACTATTCAGAGTTCCTAGAGCTCCTTGTAAGGCTTGTTGGAAAACTCGCTGTCGGACCTGATTAATTGCTCTTTGTTGTTCAAAATGAATGGTTTCATTTTTGTAATTTTCTAATCGTTCCAAATTCTCATAAGTGGCATTAATCAAATTCTGTTTTTCTCGTTCTATCTCAGAGTATCCATTCACTCGAAACTCATCTGCTTCCATTTCCACTTTCCGTAAGCGAGCCCGGGCTTTTTCGAGCTGCTCAATAGCTCCTCCGCGTAGTTCTTCTGAATTTCGAATAGTACTCAGAATCCTCTGTTTTCGATTATCTAATAAATCACTTAATGAAAGTAGATTATTTTCCCATTCATTTCACAACTTCACTTCCATGATCTCTTCCCGAACCAAACATGAATCTTTCGATTCATTTGGCTCTCACGCTCAGTTACTTATGTTATGAGCATTCCCATATCTTTTAATGTAATGAGCCTACCCTCTCTTCTCTGTTCGTATTCCAAGATATGGAAACTGATACAAGACCAGAATATTCAGAGGACTCTTCCGACCAGACAAAAAAAATCTGTAATTGTCAGCAAAGTTGTTTTTTTTTTCTTCAAATCCAAAAAATTCTTCTTATTTTATACATAGGTCGTCGATTCAGCATTGGATAAAAAAAGGGCGAGACACCCATTTTTCCAGTAAATGGTTCAAATCATTTTATCGATATGAGTGTTCTATATCGGATAAATTGCCAACTATTCATTTTGAAACCATCTCCGTACTAACGTAGTGGTAGAAAGAGTACCATGTTGTGCCTGGACTTCAGGCGGTTTAGCTTTAACCATGTTAATGGTCCCACATTATTGGTTGATAGAGAATCAAAGTTGATTTACCAATGAGTCACGAAATGCTATGGTTCTTACATATGATTTCTGAATTTATTCAGAAGTAATTCGTCGAGATCGTGCACCTTTCTTCCCTATTTATAAATAAAAAAAAAAGAAAGTGCAGCCGGTTGGATCCAGCCTATTCTTGAAATACACAACTCGCACACACTCCCTTTCCAAAAAAGATCAATACACCAAGCACTACACTTAGATTTATTAGATTTGTTGCTAAAATATCGGTATTCAACCCGAAACTCCCGGCGGATGGCCAGTAACCCAAGGAAACGAAAGAATCGGTTACATTTTTCATATGCTCTCCTCTTATAGATAGGACTAACAAAATCGAACAGAGTTCTTTTTGTATCACTTCGTCCCGTTTTTTTATTATTGATTTCTTTTTTTTATTAATTGACTTATTTGAAATATGAATATATTCATTTCATTTGAAATCATTTTCAAATTTCAAAAATGGATTCTTTATTATTATTTTATTTCAATTGAAGTTCCCAATAAGATACTTATTAGGTCCCCGGTTTCATGTCAATTGCGAAATACCTGGAACGCTTCCTAAAAGTCAAAAGGGGTTTCCATTAAATTAAGGACGGGAAGTGAGAAAGCGGGTGGATCTACTAATTCCTCATCCTCAAATCAGACCTTCCCCGGAGTATTGTCTCAACGAAGAAGTGGAGTGAAGTTTTGATATAATTCGAAGAAGCAAGCGGTAAGTCGACAGCAATAAAATAAGAAAAGAAGTACGTATTTTCACGTTTATAGAATAGGATTAAACAAAAGGATTTGCAAATAAAAGCGCTAATGCCACGACCAGTCCGTAAATTGTTAAAGCTTCCATAAAAGCCAGACTAAGCAATAAAGTACCTCGTATTTTACCCTCTGCTTCTGGTTGTCTCGCGATACCTTCTACGGCTTGGCCCGCAGCAGTACCTTGACCAACTCCAGGTCCAATAGAAGCAAGCCCTACGGCCAATCCAGCAGCAATAACGGAAGCGGCAGAAATCAGTGGATTCATGGTAAGTTCCTCGCACCAAAATAAAGAAATGGTTAATGATACAATCAACCAATGAATTATTACTTATTATTCCATCACTAAGATCCACCCGGTCAAAGTAACTAAGAACTCCGAATTGAAGTGATGATATACTGAATCATCAGAACTACTTCGATATCTCGTTTTTAGTTCCTATCCATGGAGTCTTTGGAAATCCATACGGTTCTAGTTCTTCCATTTCTTTGTTCCGAACCATTCTTTCAATTCTTC